CTATTTTCATTCAACTGCTACAAGATCAACAATTCCATAAGCTTGGGCTTCTGTTGCTGACATAAAAACATCTCTTTCCATGTCTTCGGACACAACCCATAGGGGTTTGCCCGTTCTTTGTACATAAACCCTTGTGATGGTTTCACGCAGTTTTAGCAGCTCTTCCGCTTCCAAGATAGCTTCTCCCGTTTGTGCTTCATAAAAATCACTAGCGGGTTGATGAATCATTACCCTGATGATATAACAAAATAAAGGTTCCTCGATCTCGACGATGGAGTGAAGATAAAATAAATAAAGAGAAAAAAAAAACTAAGAAAAAAATAGAATAACCGTACGGGCATCTTTTGTGTATTGCATACGGCTCTACAAGAAAATTGATCTTTACCTTCGATCGCAGAAAGAGAAAAATAGGATCTATGAGACTCATATTGGTAAATGATCAAATTACCATCCTTCTTTTTGGAGGAGTTAAAAAAATACTATGATGGTTCCGTTGCTTTATATATTTATTATTTATTTTTTGATATTTATATATATTTGTCTGTGATTTCAGCAATCCCAAAGTTTCTTTTTAATCCAATCAAATAAAAAAATATTTTTTATTTTATTTATAATTTATACAATAAATATAAATATTGTTAAGAGATCTATGGTATGAAAAAAAAGTTTGTGACGCTGAACAGGATTCCAGATCCAGATCTATAAGATAAAATCAGAAATATCCTTTATTTCATACTACTCTCTCGATATATAATCAATCTTTTTTTAATAATAAAAATTTTTTCATATCGAATTCGAAATGCCATGCTATTTTTACTTAATATTTCTATTTCATATGGCGAAGGCATAGTCTCTTGTTTCTCTCAAAAAAATCTCATTGGCGCCAAGCGTGAGGGAATGCTAGACGTTTGGTAATTTCCCCTCCAACCAGGATAAAAGATCCCATTGAAGCAGCTAATCCCATGCATATTGTATGTACATCTGGCCGCACAAATTGCATAGTATCATAAATAGCTACTCCAGGTATTACCCATCCGCCAGGAGAGTTTATAAACAAATACAGATCTTTGGTATTATCCTCGATACTGAGATATATCATAAGACCAATAAGTTGATTCGAGATCTCGCTATCAACTGCTTGGCCTAAAAAAAGTAATCTTTCTCGATAAAGTCGGTTGATTAGGGCAAAGTTCTATCCCTTAGGAACCGTACATGCACTTTTTTCTGCATACGGTTCAAAAAAATTTGCGAAAAAATCAATGTGTAGATTCCAGCCCTTTCTCGTTTTTTCATATCATAGTAGGTTCTTTTTAACTTTTAACGAGAGGACTTTTTCTTCGATTTTTCAATAAAGATGTTTTTTGACTCCTTTCCTTATCTTAGGATAAAAAAAAAATAATTTCAAACTTATCGAATTAACTTATTATTTTATTGATGTATTTTTTCATTGAGATCCAAATCACGATGTCATTTTCTTGTTCCTGAATGGGCCTATTAAATCTTTTTAGGTTTATGCTCTACTCCGGGTAAAGATATGCCCGATTTTGATTTGTACATATAGGACAAATGTTTCCCTTACCACTTCTTTTTGCTATGACTTTATTAATGAAATTAATTATTAATTTCATGTCTTCTGCCAAATATTTGATGGATTCATCCATATTACTCGATTGATTAACAATTTTAGATCACTTTTATTTATAAATAGGAATCGAATCGTTTATGATACAAGTCGTAATCATATATAATTACCAATTGGATTATTTTTTAAACGGAGCCTGGATACTTAATTTTATTAGTCCAACGAAGATAACCATAAATTATTCTAAATTGATAATAATATAAATTTCCTCCAAAAAAAAGGTGGGTGGGAGGGGGGGGGGGTATCGCGTTGCATTGCACTTCACGCTCCTAATTTTTACTTCACGCTCCCAATTTTTGATGATTCAATTAATCTTTTTTTTGGGCGAAATAGAGGATATCTCGATCGGGGGAGAAAACGGGGGAATCCCATATGACCCAATATATCTGACAAGTCGCACTATACGTCAATCCAAGATGCATCTTCCTCTCCAGGACTCCGAAAAGGTACTTTTGGAACACCAATAGGCATTAAATAAAAGAAAAAACTAAATACTATATTTCACTTTGATGTGGAAACGTAAGGGTGGGTTTATTATCTTTCTAATATTAATCTTTGTGTTAGTTTATCCATAGATTATAAAATTTCATACATAATATAATAAAATGAAGACAGAATGAATAAAGAAAAATTATTACAAACAGGTCTTTCTATTTCTAGTGATAAAGTAGTATGGGCATATTCCCTCATAATGAGCAGTTTCAACCCCCATTGCGTATTGATACTTATCGAGTATAGAATAAATCTGCTTCGCTTTGTTCCTACGAACAGAATTTTTCCATATATTATCAACAAAATAGAACAAACATTCCCCCTTGTTCAGTCGATTTTCTTGGAACAAGGGGGATCTATAGCATA